GTTGGTATCCAAAACTCAAATATAAAATTCAAGTAAATAAGTAAAAAAAGGGGGGTCTTGAATCAAAATAATTTAAAGTTCTTATTTCTGTCAGAGGGCAATATGAATGTTTTATCATGTTCCATCAACACACTAATAAAAGAAGGGTTATATGAGATATCTGGTGTAGAAGTAGGCCAACATTTCTATTGGCAAATAGGGGGGTTCCAAGTCCATGCGCAAGTCCTTATTACTTCTTGGGTTGTAATTGCTATCTTATTAGGTTCCGCAGTTCTAGCGGTTCGCAATCCACAAACCATTCCAACTGACGGCCAAAATTTCTTTGAATTTGTTCTTGAATTCATTCGAGACGTGAGTCAAACCCAGATTGGAGAAGAATACGGTCCGTGGGTTCCGTTTATTGGAACTCTGTTTTTATTTATTTTTGTTTCTAACTGGTCAGGAGCCCTTTTACCGTGGAAAATTATCCAGCTACCCCAAGGGGAGTTAGCAGCACCAACGAATGATATAAATACGACGGTTGCTTTAGCTTTACTCACATCCGTAGCATATTTTTATGCGGGTCTTAGCAAAAAAGGATTAGGGTATTTCAGTAAATACATTCAACCAACTCCAATTCTTTTACCCATTAACATCTTAGAAGATTTTACAAAACCCCTATCACTTAGTTTTCGACTTTTCGGAAATATATTAGCCGATGAATTAGTAGTTGTTGTTCTTGTTTCTTTAGTACCTTTAGTGGTTCCTATACCTGTCATGTTCCTTGGATTATTTACAAGCGGGATTCAAGCTCTCATTTTTGCCACTTTAGCTGCGGCTTATATAGGTGAATCCATGGAGGGTCATCATTAACTCTTTTTTTTTTTTCAATATTCGTTTTTAGGTTAGCCCAATTATAGAATACCAATTATAGAATAGTTGGTTTACGTTATGTAAGAAACACTTGTATATGTGATATTTGATATTGACTAGGTATATATGAGTTAAAGATCTATATAATCTGCCCCACTACTTTTGTGAATTTTGATTTAGATAAGGATTCGATTAGAAGCTCTTCCTTTTTATCTGTAAATTAACTGAAAAAAATGATAAAAAAAAGAACGAAGAATTCAAAGAATGGTTCACAAAAAAGAAATGGCATAAAAAGTCGTATATATATTATGAATTTTTCAAAATCCCATATCAAAGTAATTCTTATGATTCAATAATATAATTCTATTATTTCAATTAAAGTTTTTGGTTATTTTGGCTGGATGAATCTTAGGGATGACTTAAATTAGAATTAAGTCCTAAGTAATTTATTGTATCATTAACTATTGTATCATTAACTATTTCTTTATTTTGGTGTGAGGAACTTATCATGAATCCACTGGTTTCTGCTGCTTCGGTTATTGCTGCTGGGTTGGCTGTCGGGCTTGCTTCTATTGGACCTGGAGTTGGTCAAGGTACAGCTGCGGGTCAAGCTGTCGAAGGTATTGCGAGACAACCTGAGGCAGAAGGAAAAATACGAGGTACTTTATTGCTTAGTTTGGCTTTTATGGAAGCTTTAACAATTTATGGCCTGGTTGTAGCATTAGCGCTTTTATTTGCGAATCCTTTTGTTTAATCCTAGAAATCAGCAAATTCTGAATTTTTTTTTCGTAGTTTTTTTAATTCTATCAATATTTAACTCCTACAATTATTCATTGAGATAACAATCCTTGGGAAGGACTAATTTGAGGATGGGGAATTAGCACATCGATTCGCTTTCTTCCTTCCCCTTATTCCTTTAGTTTTTTAGTTTAATGGAAACTTTTTTTTAAGGAGTGTTGCGAAAAAAGGAGATTTTTAAAAATTAACATAAAACTTGGTCTTAAATTATAGCTTAATTCTAATTAAGTCTCATTATTATTATTGAAAATTAAAAATTTTGGAAAATACATTTGTAAATAGAATAGATTTTGAATTCTGTTTACAAATATCCAAATAGGTAAATGAAATTATAAATTATTAAATGAAATTTTCTTTTTATTTTCAGTAAAATAAAAAGAATAAAAAAAAAAAAAGGACAGAGTTCCTTTTTTATAGTTTAGCTAGAAGAGGAGATTATATGAAAAATTTAACCGATTCTTTCGTTTACTTGGGTCACTGGCCATCCGCCGGGAGTTTCGGGTTTAATACCGATATTTTAGCAACAAATCCAATAAATCTAAGCGTAGTCTTTGGTGTATTGATTTTTTTTGGAAAGGGAGTGTGTGTGAGTTGTTCATTTCAAGAATAGGCTGGATTCACCCAGCGGCACTAGAACTAGGAAAAAGTGCCTAATCCCGCGAATTACTTCTGAATAAAAAATTCAATAAAAAAAATCATATTTTAGAACCATAGCATTTCGTTATTCTTTGGTAAGTCTACTTTACTTTGATTCTCTATCAATCCAAAATTTGGGACCATTAATTAACATGGTTAAAGCTAAACCGTTTGAAGTTCAGATGCAACACGGTACTCTTTCTACTATATGTAG